TAAATTTTGTTCGAAATTTTAGTATTCAGATTTATTTAAGAATTTTTCCTCCTAGGTTTTAGGCTATTCGCGTCGCAAAAAATGTGGAGTTAAAATTTCATATACTATATATATAACACGTGATGACATAAGCTAACACTACCAAAATTTGTTAGTTTTGATACGTTCAGCCGAGCCTTTCTTGGTTTCGGGGTTTGACAAGAAATAACCGGATTCGCTGAGCGTAGGGGGTAGGGGGGTTTAACGCGCGTAAACCAAAGAGGGGGCATATAGTATAAGGCTGTGTTGAGTAAGGATATAGTATGCACTTGAGATAAACATATGTAATTCTTAAGTTATGTCCGATATCATTAATATATATAGTCGTATACAAGAAAAATGTACCACCTTGATCCTACATTACCGCGCGCACTCTGGTATGCAAAGTGAAAGGAAGACAGAAAAAATAACCTAGCCTATAAAAGAACGCTCGGCTTGTGGGGTAACGAGACATATGTACTCTACCATTAATCAGATGCCAGTATAAATAAAAATAGGGTGGAGTCTTCAGTTCGATGTCCATGAAATAGAAACCAGATGCAAGGAATAGTTAATAATATACCGTATTTCCAGTATTGTCCCTGATTCTATCATGAATAATATGCAATTATATAAACTGGTTGGTGGTTTCTTACTACATTAATATTTTCTCGGTAAATTTGTGTTGAGAGCGTCCAAAAGAATATGGGGAGGACGACTTTTAGCTAGGTCAAGGACTGACTCAATTTAAAAGGATTTAAATTGGAATGAAAATAATATGCTTATGTATACCTTAAATATTAGTACTTGCTTTATGGTCTAAATATTTTATTGGTGATTATACATTAATGTACTAGTACATTAATGTAATATTATGCATAATATGTACTATACCATATACCTTACAGAAAATAGTTCAATTAAGAATTCTGGCTTTGGGAGCCAGGGGTGAGAGTTGAAATCTCTTTTTTTTGGCACTAAGGAGGAGTTTAACCTCCGATCTTCGGATTACAAGACCGATGCTTTAAAGCTAAGCTACTAGGGCAAGCTCATTCCAATGCTTTATTTTCTAGTCAGCCCGCGAGTGGCATTAGGACCAGGAATAATGCAAAGTATAGGACGGATGCGATTTGTCCAATAATGATAAATGGGTGTTCTACTGGTATTCCACCAATCCATGTTAAAATAACCATGTCTGCAACAAGTGCCCAAAAGAGGAATTGGGTAATCGGTCGGAACGTTAGTCCTCGTTGCTTGGATGTGTGGAGAATTGGCACTACTATTAGAACGAGAATGGAAAATAGGAGGGCCAGGACTCCTCCAAGTTTATTTGGGATTGATCGTAAGATGGCGTAGGCAAATAGGAAGTATCACTCGGGTTTAATATGAGGTGGTGTAACTAGCGGATTTGCCGGCGTAAAGTTTTCTGGGTCTCCTAGTAGGTTAGGGGAGAATAATGCTAGGGAAGTAAGTGCGATCAGCATTACTACAAATCCGAACAGGTCTTTGTATGAAAAATAAGGGTGGAAGGTAATTTTGTCTGCGTCTGAATTTAAGCCGGCTGGGTTATTTGATCCTGTTTCATGAAGAAATAGTAGATGGAGAATGGTGGCTGCGGCGACGATAAATGGTAGAAGGAAGTGGAAGGCAAAAAACCGTGTTAGTGTTGCGTTATCTACTGAGAAGCCCCCTCAAATTCATTGTACTAAAGTGTCTCCTACATACGGGACTGCGGATAATAGGTTGGTAATAACTGTGGCACCTCAAAATGATATTTGTCCTCATGGTAGGACGTAGCCTACGAAGGCGGTTATCATTACTAGTAGTAGGAGTACTACTCCGATGTTTCAGGTCTCTTTGTATAAGTAGGACCCGTAGTATAATCCTCGGGCAACATGCATATAAATGCAGATGAAGAAGAATGATGCTCCATTAGCGTGGATATTTCGGATTAGTCATCCGTAGTTGACATCGCGGCAGATATGGGCTACTGAGGAGAATGCAGTTGAAATGTCGGATGTGTAGTGCATAGCTAAAAATAGCCCGGTGAGGATTTGTGTAATTAAGCATAGTCCTAATAATGATCCGAAGTTTCATCATACGGAGATGTTAGAGGGGGCGGGGAGATCCACTAGTGCGTCGTTGGCGATTTTGATTAGAGGGTGTGTTTTTCGTAGGCTTGCCATTAGGGTTCTTATAGTTGAATAACAACGGTGGTTCTTCAAGTCACTGGTCTTGGTTAAAATCCAAGTAGGAATTATGACTTATCTTGTATCATTACTGTTGATAGCTTTAATTGTTGGTTTAGTTGCTGTGGCTTCTAACCCTGCACCTTATTTTGCTGCTTTTGGTTTAGTGGTGGCAGCTGGGGTTGGATGTGGGGTATTAATTGGTCACGGGGGTTCTTTTTTATCTTTGGTTCTCTTTTTAATTTATTTGGGTGGAATACTTGTAGTGTTTGCTTATTCGGCAGCTTTGGCTGCTGAGCCTTTCCCGGAGGCTTGAGGGGATCGTTCTGTTGTTGGATATGTTTTAATTTATTTATTAGGTGTTGGGCTAGTGGCTGGAATGTTTTGGGAGGGGTGATATGAGGGGTCTTGAATCGTAATTGATAGCTTGAAGGAGCTTTCTATATTGCGGGGGGATACTAGCGGGGTTGCAGTTATATATTCGTCTGGTGGGGGGATATTAACCATTTGTGCGTGGGTATTATTGCTAACCTTGTTTGTAGTGTTGGAGTTGACTCGTGGTCTGGGTCGCGGCACAATTCGTGCGGTTTAGATTATTGTCAGGAGAATGGCAAGTGTTGTTGACAATAAAAAGATTGTTAAGTAGGTCTTGATTATACCTCGTTGGGTGTCACTAATGGTCTTGGCCATTTTAATTTGGGCTGATGATACTCCTTTTGGCCCTACTGCTTCGAATCAGGTCTGGTCTACTAGTTGTGTTGCGATTGATTGTCCGAGAGTTAGGCTTAGTTTTGGGATTGTTCGATGGATGATTGAGGGGAAGTAGCCTAGTATATTGGAGAAGTGGTGAGGTGGGGTTATGGGGTTGGCTTTAAATTGTTTGCCAGTTAGTGCTGTTAATTCTATGGCCGTTAGTAGTCCAATGATTGTTACTGCAAGGGCAGCCATCTTAAGGGTGGTGGGTATGGTTATAATTGGTGTTTTTATGGGTAAGAAGTTTGATGTGATAATAAGGCCTGCAATAATACTTCCTCAAGCAAGTCGTTTAATAGGGTTAATTACTGATGGGTTGTTTTCGTTAATAGGAGAGAGAGGGAGGAATCGTGGGGTGCCCATGGTAACGAAAAATACCACTCGTAGGCTATAGATGGCAGTAAATGATGTGGCGATAAGGGTTAGGGTGAGGGCCCAGGCGTTTAGGTAAGAGGTGTTTAGGGCCTCAATGATGGCATCTTTTGAGAAGAATCCTGCTAAAAAAGGGGTTCCCGTTAGGGCTAGACTGCCAATGGTTAGACATGTTGAGGTGAGCGGTAATAAATTTTGTAGTCCCCCTATTTTTCGGATATCTTGCTCGTCATTGAGGCTGTGAATGATTGACCCTGAGCATAAGAATAATATTGCCTTGAAGAAGGCGTGGGTGCAGATGTGTAAAAATGCCAACTGGGGCTGATTGAGACCAATTGTGACTATCATAAGTCCCAGCTGACTTGATGTTGAAAATGCTACGATTTTCTTGATGTCGTTTTGTGTTAAAGCACAGGCGGCTGTGAATAGGGTAGTTAGGGCCCCTAGGCAAAGACAGGTTGTTAGTGCTAGGCTGTTATTTTCTATAATTGGGTGAAGTCGGATAAGTAAGAAGATACCAGCAACGACTATGGTGCTGGAATGAAGTAGGGCAGAGACTGGCGTAGGACCTTCTATGGCGGAAGGCAATCACGGGTGTAGGCCAAATTGGGCCGACTTACCGGTTGCCGCCAGAATTAATCCTATGAGGGGGAGTGTCATATCCGAGGTTTTTGAGAGGAAAAAGATTTGTTGAATTTCTCATGAGTTTAGGTTTATTGCGATTCAGGCCATGCTTATAATTAGTCCAATGTCTCCTACTCGGTTATATAGAACAGCCTGGAGGGCAGCTGTGTTAGCATCGGCTCGCCCATACCACCAGCCGATTAAGAGGAATGATATAATCCCTACGCCCTCTCACCCAATAAAAAGTTGAAATAGGTTGTTAGCAGTTACTAGAATAATTATGGCTACTAAGAATAAAAGTAAATATTTGAAGAATCGGTTCATATTTGGGTCGGAGTGTATGTATCAGGATGCGAATTCAAGAATTGACCAGGTCACATAGAGGGCAATGGGTGTAAAAATAAGGGAATAGTGATCAAATTTGAAGCTAACATGAATATCAAATAGGGTAGTATTTATCCAGTGCCAATTGGTAACAACTACTTCGGCCCCTTGATCGAGGAATAATATTAAGGGTAGAAGGCTAATGAAGAATGCAGTGCTTACTGCGGTTTTAACGTATGCGGTTGCTCATTTTGAGTCTTGAGGGGTTGGGCTAAGCGAGGTTATAAGGGGGTAGATGAGAATTGTAATAACTAGGATTAATGAGGATGATAAAATTATGGTTGTTGGGTGCATAGCTTTTACTCGGATTTGCACCAAGAGTTTTTGGTTCCTAAGACCAATGGATGAGCTGTTATCCTTTAAAAGCGCAAGGAAGCCATGGAGTTTAACCATGAATGTAAGAATTAGCAGTGCTTACTGCCTCTGGCCCTCCTTGGTGAGTAAGAGGATTTTAACCTCCATTTCTAGAATCACAATCTAATGTTTTAAGTTAAACTATACTTACTAGTAGCATCAGCCTCATATAAGCTCTGGCTTGATTATTAATAGAATAACGGGGATGAGGTGGAGCACTATTAACAAGTGCTCTCGGGTGTGAAATGGTGAAAGTCCTTTAATGTGGTTAGGTGTTGAACCTCGTTGGGTTATTAAAAATAGGTATAGGGAGTAGCCTGCTGTGATCAGGGTTCCGACCCCTGTAAGGACAATTGTTCATGGGGACCAGTTGAATAATGTGGTAATAATTATAAGTTCTCCTATGAGGTTAGGAAGAGGAGGTAGTGCCAGGTTAGCTAGGTTAGCAATAAATCACCAAGCTGCTGCTAGTGGAAAGATTATCTGGAGACCCCGGGCTAACACTATGGTTCGGCTGTGGGTTCGTTCATAGGCGGTGTTGGCCAGACAGAATAATGCGGAGGATACTAGCCCGTGGGCAATTATTAAAATAATTGCGCCTGTAAATCCTCAAGGGGTCTGAATTAGAATACCTGCTGCCACTAGGCCCATGTGGCTCACAGATGAGTAGGCAATTAGGGATTTTAGGTCTGTTTGTCGCAAGCAAATTGATCCGGTTATAATGATACCTCATAATGCTAGGATAATAAAGGGGTAGGCCAGCTCTTTTGAGAGTGGGTCTAGTATAACCATTATTCGCATTATACCATACCCCCCTAACTTTAGGAGCACTGCGGCCAGTACTATAGACCCTGCTACTGGGGCCTCTACGTGGGCTTTAGGTAATCATAGGTGGACCCCGTAAAGTGGCATTTTAACTAGGAATGCGATTAGACATCCGGCCCATCAGAGGTTGTGACCTCAGGAGTTAAGTGCAAGAGGTTGGGAATACTGTAAAATCAGTATTGAGAGGGTTCCTGTAGTTTGTTGAAGAAGGAGAAGGGCAATTAATAGTGGTAGGGATCCTGCTAGGGTATAAAATAGAAAGTAGGTTCCGGCGTTTAGGCGCTCGGTCTGGTTCCCTCACCGGGTAATGATAATCAGGGTGGGGATGAGCGTGGCCTCAAATATAATGTAAAATATAATGATTTCTGTGGCCCCGAATGCCATGATTAGAAAGGTTTGTAAAGAGGCCAGGAGAGTAATGTAGAGGCGTTGCCGGCTGAGTGGTTCAGGGCAGATGTGGTTTTGGCTGGCTAGAATCATTAGGGGGAGGAGTCAACATGTTAAGACTAGTAAGGGGGTGGAGAGGGGGTCTGTGGCTAAATATGTGTTGGAGGTCGATCACCCGGTCTCTGACGTTCATTTTAATCAGGTGAGGCTAATGAGGGCAATTAATAGGCTTTGTGCAGTGGTTGTTGGCCATAATCATTTAGGTGATGATAGTCAGATTGTGGGGAATAATATTACTGTGGGAATTAGTACTTTTAGCATTGTAGAAGATTAAGGTTTTGTAATCGGTCAGTTCCGTGGGTTCGGGCGGTGGCAACTAAGAGTGCTAGGCCAACACTGGCCTCGCAGGCGGAAAAGGCTAGTAGGAGTATGGGTGCCGCAGAAAATACGGTTGATTCAAATTGCATGGCCCATAGGGCTAATGCAATAAATAGGGATAATATTATTCCTTCTAGACAAAGTAGGGCAGAGAGCAGGTGGGTGCGGTGGAATGCCAGGCCTATAAGACCCAGCATAAAAGCCGAGCTAAAGCTGAAGTGTACGGGTGTCATAAGGGGGCCGTGGAATTAAACCACGATTTTCTGAGCCGAAATCAGAGGTCTTGTGTTGGACTAACTCCCTATTCTGCCCATTCTAGGCCCCCTTGGGTTCACTCATAAACTAGCCCTAGTGTAAGCAGAATTAGGACGGCGGTAGCTCAGAAAAAGGTTTCGGCGGGATTGTGCAATTGGTCTCCTCATGGCAGTGGGAGAAGAAGGGCAATTTCTAGGTCAAAGAGCAAAAATAAAATTGCTACCAAGAAGAATCGTAGGGAGAATGGGAGTCGGGCAGATCCTATCGGGTCGAAGCCACATTCATAGGGTGAGAGCTTTTCTGCGTCTGGGCTTATTTGGGGGAGTCAAAAAGATACAATTGCTAATACTATAGAAAGGGTTATTGTGATGGTCAAAATTGTAACAACTAAGTTCATTATCTTTCCTTGGACTTTAACCAAGACTGGGTGATTGGAAGTCACCCGTACTAACTTTGAATACTAGAAAGATATGAGCCTCATCAGTAAATTGATACGTAAAGGAATAGTCATACTACATCTACAAAGTGTCAGTATCATGCTGCAGCTTCAAAGCCGAAGTGGTGTTCAGATGTGAAGTGGTATTGGATTTGGCGAAGTAGGCAGACAGCCAGGAATGAGGATCCGATGATGACATGTAGTCCGTGAAATCCCGTGGCTACGAAAAATGTTGAGCCGTAAACTCCGTCTGCGATTGTGAATGGTGCTTCATAGTATTCTATGGCCTGTAGGGCGGTGAAATAGAGGCCTAGCAGAATTGTTAGTGCGAGGGATTGGATGGCCTGTTTACGTCCTCCTTCTATTAGGCTGTGGTGGGCTCATGTTACTGTAACTCCTGATGCCAGGAGGACAGCTGTGTTTAGCAGTGGGACCTCAAATGGATCCAGGGTGATAATCCCTGTTGGGGGCCAGCATGCTCCTAATTCTGGTGTGGGTGCTAAGCTAGCATGGTAGAAGGCCCAAAAGAACCCAAGGAAAAAGAATACTTCGGACGTGATGAACAGAATTATCCCGTATCGTAGGCCTTTTTGTACTGGGGGCGTGTGATGGCCCTGAAATGTCCCTTCTCGGATAATATCTCGTCATCATTGATACATAGTGAGGAGTAGAAGTACTACTCCAAGGGTTATAAGTGTAGTGGAATGAAAGTGAAACCAGATTGCTAGACCGGATGTTATTAGTAGAGCTCCGATTGCGCCGGTTAGTGGTCATGGGCTTGGATCAACCATGTGGAATGCATGTGCTTGGTGGGCCATTAAACGTTCTCTTGCAGGTAGAGGCTAAGTAGAAGAACAAATACATAGGCTTGAATTATTGCCACTGCGACTTCTAGGAGTGTGAGAAGAAATAGGACAGTAGCTGTCAAGATTGCAACTGTTGGTATTATAGGAAATAGTACAAAGACGGCGGTGGCAATTAGTTGAATTAACAGGTGTCCCGCGGTGAGATTGGCTGTTAGTCGAACACCCAGGGCTAGTGGTCGAATGAATAGGCTAATCGTCTCAATAATAATTAGAACGGGGATTAGTGGAATTGGGGTACCTTCTGGCAGAAGATGTCCTAGGGCAACTGTTGGTTGGTTACGTATTCCGATAATAACTGTTGCAAGTCATAGTGGAACAGCAAATCCTATATTTAATGATAGTTGTGTTGTAGGGGTAAATGTGTATGGCAGGAGCCCAAGTATATTGATAGTAATTAAAAATAGTATTAGTGAGGCTAGTAGAAGTGCTCATTTATGGCCCCCCACATTTAGTGGTAACATAAGTTGGTTGGTAAATCGGCTTATAAATCATCCTTGAATTGTAATTAGGCGGTTGTTAATTCATCGTGATGTGGGGGTAGGATACAGTACTCATGGCAGGGTGATTGCGATGGCAATTAGGGGGATACCTAAATAAGACGGGCTTGCAAATTGGTTAAAAAAGCTTATTGCCATGGTCAATCTCAGGATTCAGTTTTGTGCTTTTCAGAGTCCAGATGGGCCGGCTCATTAGGCAGTACGTGGCTTATTACTTTAGTCGGGATAATGGTTAAAAACATCAGTCATGAAAATACTAAAATTGCGAATCAAGGGGCGGGGTTTAATTGGGGCATTTCACTAGGGGTGGTTGGGAGGCACCATTCTCTGGCTTAAAAGGCCAACGCTGAGGCCCAAGTTTAGCTTCCTAGTGAGGCATCTTCTAGTATAAGTGAGGATCAGTTTTCGAAGTGTTCGAGAGGAACTGCCTCTACTACAATGGGCATGAAGCTATGGTTTGCTCCGCAAATTTCAGAGCATTGGCCGTAGAATACTCCTGGGCGGGAGGCAATGAAGGCTGTTTGATTAAGACGCCCTGGGACTGCGTCTATTTTTACCCCGAGGGAGGGGACAGCTCAGGAGTGTAGTACGTCTTCAGCGGAGATAAGGATACGGATGGGGGACTCTATGGGGACAACTATTCGGTGGTCTGTCTCGAGAAGTCGGAATTGTCCGGGGGTAAGGTCTTGGGTTGGGATTATGTATGAGTCGAAACCCAGGTTTTCGTAGTCGGTATACTCGTAACTTCAGTATCATTGGTGCCCCATGGCTTTAATTGTTAAGTGGGGGTCATTAATCTCATCTATAAGGTAAAGAATTCGTAGGGATGGGAGGGCAATTAGAACAAGAATTACAGCCGGCAATACGGTTCATACAATTTCAATTTCTTGGGAGTCTAAGATGTACTTGTTTGTGAGCTTTGTTGACACTATTGCAACAATAATATAAAGTACTAGGGTGCTAATTAAGAATACGATTATTAAAGCGTGGTCGTGGAAATGAAGAAGTTCTTCTATAACGGGTGATGCCGCGTCTTGGAATCCTAATTGTGTGGGATGTGCCATTAAGCCTGGGGCTTAAGACATGCAGGAGTTTAACCTACTATTTCGCCTTGACAAGGTGATGTAATTTGCGAGTTTACTAATGTCTTTATAAGGAAGTGACAGAGTGGTTATGTGGCTGGCTTGAAACCAGTGTATGGGGGTTCAATTCCTCCCTTTCTCGTTAACTTGATTGAACTTGTACAAATGCGGGCTCTTCAAATGTGTGGTAGGGAGGAGGGCAGCCGTGTAATCATTCTACATTTGTTGCGGTCAGTTCCACGGATGAGACTTCCCGTTTAGCAGCGAAGGCCTCTCATAGGATGAAGAGGAACATAATTACTGCTACTAGTGAGATTAGAGATCCAATAGATGATACTGTGTTTCACAGGGTGTAGGCGTCCGGGTAGTCTGAGTAACGTCGTGGCATTCCCGCTAAACCAAGGAAGTGTTGAGGGAAGAATGTAAGGTTTACGCCAATAAATATTACTCCAAAGTGGATTTTTGTTCATGTACTATGCAGGGTGTACCCTGAAAATAGGGGAAATCAGTGCACAAAGGCTGCTATGATGGCAAATACGGCCCCTATTGATAGCACATAGTGGAAGTGTGCGACCACATAATATGTGTCGTGCAGGACAATGTCTAATGACGAATTGGCTAGTACAATCCCTGTTAAACCTCCCACCGTAAATAAGAAGATAAAGCCAAGAGCCCAGAGTATAGGTGTTTCTCATTTAATTGACCCCCCGTGGAGTGTGGCTAATCAGCTAAAGACTTTGACGCCAGTTGGAATGGCAATGATTATTGTCGCAGATGTAAAATATGCACGGGTGTCTACGTCCATTCCAACTGTAAACATGTGATGGGCTCACACAATAAACCCCAGCAGGCCAATCGCCATCATGGCTCAGACCATTCCTATGTAGCCAAATGGCTCTTTTTTACCTGCATAGTAGGCCACAACATGGGAGATAATACCAAACCCTGGCAAAATTAAAATATACACCTCTGGGTGCCCAAAGAATCAGAACAGGTGTTGGTAAAGAATGGGGTCTCCTCCTCCTGCCGGGTCAAAGAATGTAGTATTTAAGTTTCGGTCTGTTAGAAGTATTGTGATCCCGGCGGCCAGAACTGGCAGGGATAGAAGAAGTAGAACAGCGGTTACAAGCACAGACCATACGAATAGGGGGGTCTGATACTGTGAAATGGCTGGGGGTTTTATATTAATTGTTGTTGTAATGAAATTAATTGCCCCTAAGATGGATGATACACCCGCCAGGTGGAGGGAGAAAATAGTTAGGTCTACGGATGCACCTGCATGGGCTAAATTGCCTGCCAGCGGGGGGTAAACTGTCCACCCGGTTCCGGCCCCCGCTTCAACACCAGATGAGGATAGCAGAAGAAGGAAAGATGGGGGCAAAAGTCAGAAGCTTATATTATTTATTCGAGGGAATGCCATGTCGGGGGCCCCGATCATTAGTGGGACGAGTCAGTTGCCGAACCCTCCAATAAGAATTGGCATTACTATAAAGAAAATTATAACAAAGGCGTGTGCGGTAACAATAACATTATAAATTTGATCATCCCCAAGGAGAGATCCTGGCTGGCTTAGCTCAGCTCGAATTAGTAGGCTCAGGGCAGTACCAACTATCCCGGCTCAGGCACCGAATACTAGGTAAAGGGTGCCAATGTCTTTGTGGTTGGTAGAGAAGAATCAGCGCGTGATTGCCACAGGTAGGATGGCCGAAGCTAGGTGGTGGGTTGTAGCCCCAAAGATAGAGGTTTGAGTCCTCTTCCTATCAGCCCCGTAGTGGAGAACATATTGGATTGCAAATCCAAAGACGCAGATTGACGTCTGCCGGGGCTTTCCCGCCTTACCCGGCTAACGGCGGGAAAGTAGATGAATGCCCGCTGGTTTGGGCGCTTAGCTGTTAACTAAGAGTTTGTAGGATCGAGGCCTTCTCATCTAGTAAGGCCTTAGCTTAATTAAAGTGTCTGGGTTGCATTCAGAAGATGTGAGATAAAGTCTCGCAGGTCTTAATCAGGGACTAGGAGATTTTAACTCCCACTTAGAGCTTTGAAGGTTCTTGGTCTAATTTATCCTAAGTCCCTAGGTGGTTAGTGCTAGAATAGCTGGGGTAATGGGGAGTAACCCTAGTGCAATTGTTGTAGACAGGGCAAGAGTAGTTGTTGACTGGGTTGTTTTAACTCGTCAGGGTGTAGTGGCGTTTGTTGTGTTGGGGGAGATGGTGAGGGTTATTGCGTAGCATAGTCGCAGGTAGAAGTAAAGGCTAATTAGGGCGGCTAGGGCTATAATTGTTGCGGTGAGTGGGAGTTCCTGTTTTGCTATCTCTTGTAGAATTAGCCACTTGGGTATAAAACCTGTTAGTGGGGGGAGGCCCCCTAGTGAGAGTAGAGCTAAGGCTGTAGTTGATGCTAAGATTGGGGCTTTTGATCATATTGTTGTGAGGGTGTTAATTTTTGTGACTGATGCTAGTTTCATGGATAGAAATGCGGCGGATGTTATAAAAATATATGTGCCAAATGCGAGAATGGTTAGTTGGGGGGCGTGTTGTAGGATAATAATTATTCATCCTATGTGTGCGATTGAGGAATAGGCTAATATTTTTCGGATTTGGGTTTGATTAAGTCCACCTCAGCCCCCGATCAGTGTAGATAGAAGTCCTAGTGAGGTAAGTACTAAGGGATCAATAGCTGGGGCTACCTGAGTAATTAGGGCGAATGGGGCTAGTTTCTGCCAAGTTGATAAGATTAAGCCCGTGAGTAAGTCAAGCCCTTGGAGTACTTCTGGTAGCCAGAAATGTATTGGTGCCAGTCCAATTTTTAGTGCTAGGGCGGTAATTATTATTGTGGAGGCAATTGGGTGGGAGAGGCTGTTTATACCTCATTCGCCTGTAATTCATGCATTAGTTGTTGCGGTAAATAGAATTATTGCTGCTGCGGTTGCTTGGGTTAAAAAATACTTTGTGGTTGCTTCAACTGCCCGCGGGTGGTGCTGTTGAGCTATTAGTGGGGCAATTGCCAGGGTATTAATTTCTAGTCCCATTCAGGCTAGTAGTCAGTGGGAGCTGGCAAAGGTTAGAGTGGTTCCTATTCCTAAGCTAGATAGAAGAATAGCAAGTACGTAGGGATTCATTGATAGGGGAGGGGTTTTAACCGTCATGTCCGGGGTATGGGCCCGGAAGCTTAATTAGCTGACCTTATCATAGAAAGTGGTGTAGAGGAAGCACCAGGAGTTTTGATCTCCTGAGTATGGGTTCAACTCCCTTCTTTCTAGGAATCGGGGGGACTTTAACCCACATGAGCCACTCTATCAAAGTGGTCCTTGGAAATTCAGGCACGGTTCCTTTGGGCTTAGAGTTGAGGGGGTAGTCCTGCGAGTGCAATAGGGAGGGCGGTGTGTCATAGGACTAGGGCTAGGGTAAGAGGGAGGAAGTTTTTCCAGACTAGGTGTATTAATTGGTCGTAACGGAAGCGGGGGTATGAGGCTCGTACCCATAAAAAGATTATTGAGAGGAGTGCGGCTTTAGTTATTAGATTAATTGTTGTTAGTTCTGGAATTAGGGGTGTGTGTGAAGCGCCCAAGAATAAAATGGCAGAGAGGGTATTTATTAACAGGATGTTAGCATATTCGGCTAGGAAGAATAGGGCGAACGGGCCTCCAGCATATTCAACGTTAAACCCCGAGACTAATTCAGATTCACCTTCGGTTAGGTCAAATGGCGCACGGTTTGTTTCAGCCAGGGTAGAGATATACCATATTGCGGCTAGGGGTCAGGCGGGAATTAAAAGTCAGATGCTTTCTTGGGTGATATTAAATATTTGCAGTGTATACCCTCCGGAGAAGATGATAATAGATAGTAAAATTAGCCCTAGGCTTACTTCGTATGAGATTGTTTGGGCTACAGCTCGGAGGGCACCAATTAATGCATATTTTGAGTTTGATGCTCATCCTGACCCTAAAATTGAGTACACCGCCAGGCTAGACAGGGCCAGTACAAATAGAATGCCTAGATTGAGGTCTGTTACGGGATGGGGTATTGGTATAGGGGCTCATAGAGTTATGGCTAGGGTTAATGCAAGTATTGGGGCTGCTAGAAATAGAAATGGGGATGATGTGGATGGGCGGATGGGTTCTTTAATAAATAGTTTAACCCCATCGGCAATTGGTTGAAGGAGTCCGTAGGGTCCTACGATGTTTGGGCCTTTTCGTAGCTGTATGTAACCCAGTACTTTTCGTTCAATAAGTGTTAGGAAGGCTACAGCTAATAGTACAGGGACGATATATGCGAGAGGGTTAATCAAGTAGATTAATAGAGTGTTTAGCATAACTAAGAAGAGGATTTGAACCTCTGGCTGAAAGGGCTTAGGCCTTTTGCAATTACCATGCTCTGCCATCTTAATATGGTCTTATTTTGACCCGTATTTAGGTCCTCCTTTTACTTAATTTAGTTGTCTTCATTAATTGGGGTAAGGCGTGCTTTTAGCATGGGCCTTCTTTCTCCGGTCCTTTCGTACTAGGAAAAATGACACTACAGATAGAAACTGACCTGGATTGCTCCGGTCTGAACTCAGATCACGTAGGACTTTAATCGTTGAACAAACGAACCCTTAATAGCGGCTGCACCATTAGGATGTCCTGATCCAACATCGAGGTCGTAAACCCTCTCGTCGATATGGACTCTTGGAGAGGATTGCGCTGTTATCCCTAGGGTAACTTGGTTCGTTGATCGGCCGTAAAGCCGGATCATAATTGGTCAGAATTTCTGTGACTTAGAAGTGTCATTCTTGGTTTTAGGATTTACCCAATCCACTTGGAGGATCTTTTGTTCTCCATGGTCGCCCCAACCGAAGGTAAAGTTCCATTTTCTATTAGGTTTATACTTATTAAGTAAGTTGCTTGACGTAGGTGGGCTTGTACCTTAAGCTCCAAAGGGTCTTCTCGTCTTGTATTTTTATACCCGCTTCTGCACGGGTAGATCAATTTCACTGACTTGAAAGGGGAGACAGCTAAGCCCTCGTTTGGCCATTCATACAGGTCTTCATTTAAAAGACAAGTGATTGCGCTACCTTTGCACGGTCAAAATACCGCGGCCGTTAAACTTGTGGTCACTGGGCAGGCTGGACCTCCTATACATAGTGATTTGCAGGAGGCGATGTTTTTGGTAAACAGGCGAGGCTTGTGTTTGCCGAGTTCCTTCCTTTTCTTTTAGTCTTTCCCGGGAAGCACTCCAGTGTGGGGTTAACGATTTTTATGTGTGGGATTTTCTTGATTTTTCTGTCATCTACATTGCCCTCTTTTCTTGGGTTCGTTAATCTCCAGTGGTTTGTCCAATCTGGATTACACTTGTGCTGGGAGAGGGTCGTGCCCTCTTATTACTCATTTTAGCATGGTCTCTTCCATGTCGGCATGGAATAGCCTAATATTTTTAGGGGAGTCGAATATTTTATCAGTATAATAAACTTTGTGTCGTTTGAGCTTTAACGCTTTCTTCTCAGATGGCTGCTTTTAGGCCCACTGGGACGACTGGTTTTAGAAAGTGTGATTCTTATCCTCCTGTTAAAGGTTGTGTCCTTGGTTAGAGGGGCTGTACCCCCTTTAACTAACTCTCGTGTTTTTCTTTTATGCTTAGTAAGATTTATCTTGGTTGCTCAAAGGGGCACGAGGCTGAACTTCTATTCATTTCTTAGGCAACCAGCTATCACCAAGTTCGGTAGGTTTATCACCTCTACCCGGGGCTCTTTCCACTCTTTTGCCACAGAGACGGGTTCGCCCAGTCAGGCTGTCCCGGGGTAGCTCACTTGGTTTCGGGGTTTCAAACTGAAGGTCACTTTGCTTGTGGGGTGCTGGCTAAATCATGATGCAAAAGGTACGAGGGGTGAGCTCTGCTTTTTTATGCTTGTATGGATTGTTTCATTACTTTTTCAGCTTTCCCTTGCGGTACTTTCTCTATTGCTTGGGTTAACCTTTTCCGTCTCCCGTACTAAGGTGGTAAAATGGTTTAGTTTATTGATTTAGTTGTTGTTATATTATTTATGTTATTAGGTTATTCTGGTTGTAAGCTAGCTGTTTGGCTCAGGGTGATCCAATTCGCATGGATGTCTTCTCGGTGTAAGGGAGATGCTTAACTGTCTCAGCCACGCCCTGGGTTTGAGCCAAGTGCACCTTCCGGTACACTTACCATGTTACGACTTGCCTCCCCTTGTCGGCGCTTTGGTGTTAAAAACATTTATGCTAGGTGACAGGGGAGAGTGACGGGCGGTGTGTACGCGCCTCAGAGCCGGGTTCAAAAGGACACTCTTTTTCCTTTTTACTACTAAATCCTCCTTCGAGTATTTTTTCAGGTTACTGTTCGTAATTATTCTGTGGCAGAAAATGTAGCCCATTTCTTCCCACTTCGTACGCTACACCTCGACCTGACGTTTTGGAGTATGTCCATTTAGCTTACTGTTAATCCTTCACAGGGTAAGCTGACGACGGCGGTATATAGGCGGGGATGACCAGAAGTGGTGAGGTTTAACGGGGGTTATCGGTTCTAGAACAGGCTCCTCTAGGGGGGTCTAAGGCACCGCCAAGTCCTTTGGGTTTTAAGCTGACGCTCGTAGTACCCTGGCGGACGTTTGTTGTGGAATAACGTCTAGGTTTACGGCTGAGCATAGTGGGGTATCTAATCCCAGTTTGTTTCTCAGTTTTCGTGGAGTCGGGTGGGCTGGGTTAAAGCTACTTTCGTTATTGGACTTCGGATGCTCAGGAGCGTATGACGGCCAAAAGGCCCTTTGGCTTTAATATCTGCCTTCCTTAACCACCCTTTACGCCGTGTTCATCGACTAGGGCCTCTCGTATAACCGCGGTGGCTGGCACGAGTTTTACCGGCCCTCTTAGCATTAACTAAGTCAAGTTTTCACTTATGGCTTAATGTCTATCACTGCTGAATTCCCTTGGGGGTGTGGCGTGGCAAGGCGTCTTGGGCTGGAAGTTAGTGCCTGATGCCTGCTCCTCGTCCCCGGGCAGGGGATTAAGGGCATCCTCACAGGGCTGCGGATACTTGCATGTGTAAGTTGTGCTAAAGTTGATGGCAAAGTCAGGACCAAGCCTTTGTGCATGCGGGGCTTTCTAGGGCCCATCTTAGCATCTTCAATGCTATGCTTTATTTTAAGCTACACTAGC